GCTAGCGTAGCTTAATACAAAGCATAACACTGAAGATGTTAAGATGGGCCCTGAGAAGCTCCGCATGCACAAAGGCATGGTCCCGACCTTGCTATCAGCTCTAGCCCAACTTACACATGCAAGTCTCCGCAACCCCGTGAGTAAGCCCTTAATCCCCTGCCCGGGGACGAGGAGCAGGCATCAGGCACAACCCTTTAGCCCAAGACGCCAGGCCACGCCACACCCCCAAGGGAATTCAGCAGTGATAGATATTAAGCCATAAGTGAAAACTTGACTCAGTCAGAGCTAAGAGGGCCGGTAAAACTCGTGCCAGCCACCGCGGTTAGACGAGAGGCCCTAGTTGATATTATAGCGGCGTAAAGGGTGGTTAAGGATAGTGAAATAATAAAGCCGAATGGCCCTTTGGCTGTCATACGCTTCTAGGAGTCCGAAGCCCAATATACGAAAGTAGCTTTAAAGAAGTCCACCTGACCCCACGAAAACTGAGAAACAAACTGGGATTAGATACCCCACTATGCTCAGTCATAAACCCAGACGTCCAACTACAATTAGACGTCCGCCCGGGTACTACGAGCATTAGCTTGAAACCCAAAGGACCTGACGGTGCCTCAGACCCCCCTAGAGGAGCCTGTTCTAGAACCGATAACCCCCGTTAAACCTCACCACTTCTAGCCATCCCAGCCTATATACCGCCGTCGTCAGCTTACCCTGTGAAGGCAATAAAAGTAAGCAAAATGGGCACAACCCAGAACGTCAGGTCGAGGTGTAGCGTACGAAGCGGGAAGAAATGGGCTACATTTTCTATCACAGAACACTACGGATATGCAACATGAAATAGTGCTTGAAGGAGGATTTAGTAGTAAAAAGGAAGCAGAGTGTCCTTTTGAACCCGGCTCTGAGACGCGTACACACCGCCCGTCACTCTCCCCTGTCGAAATGCAATAAAGCTATCTAACACCAAAGCTCTGACAAGGGGAGGCAAGTCGTAACATGGTAAGTGTACCGGAAGGTGCACTTGGATAAAATTCAGGGCGTGGCTGAGTTAGTCAAGCATCTCACTTACACCGAGAAGACATCCATGCAAATTGGATCACCCTGAGCCAACCAGCTAGCTTAACCACCACTATAATTTAATAATATTCATAACGAAGCAGGACTCAACCACGCAAACTAAACCATTTTTTTACCTGAGTACGGGAGACAGAAAAGGTTCGCCTTAAAGCAATAGAAAAAGTACCGCAAGGGAAAGCTGAAAGAGAAATGAAACAACCCATATAAGCACCAAAAAACAAAGACTAAACCTTGTACCTTTTGCATCATGATTTAGCCAGTACCCTCAAGCAAAGAGATCTTTAGTTTGATACCCCGAAACCAGGTGAGCTACCCCGAGACAGCCTATATAATTTAGGGCAAACCCGTCTCTGTGGCAAAAGAGTGGGAAGAGCTCCGGGTAGAGGTGATATACCTACCGAACCTGGTGATAGCTGGTTGCCTAGGAAATGAATAGAAGTTCAGCCTCGCATACCCTTAATCAAAAAACATATCATCAAGATATTGTGGAAACATACGAGAGTTAGTTAAAGGGGGTACAGCCCCTTTAACAAAGGATACAACCTTGACAGGAGGATAAAGATCATAGTAGGTAAGATATACTGTTCTAGTGGGCCTGAAAGCAGCCACCTAAGCAGAAAGCGTTAAAGCTCGGACAGAAAGAAGTCTATTATCCCGATAAAAAGTCTTACTCCCCTAGCCGTACTAGGCCGACCCATGCCCACATGGGTGAGACTATGCTAAAATGAGTAACAAGAAGACATGATCTTCTCCCGCCACAAGTGTAAGCCAGATCGGACTAACCACTGGAATTTAACGAGCCCAACTAAAGAGGGCATTGTGATTAATAAAAACCTCAAGAAGAGCTCACAATTAATTGATCGTTAACCCCACACTGGAGTGGCATTTTAAGGGAAAGACTAAAAGAAGGGGAAGGAACTCGGCAAACACAAGCCTCGCCTGTTTACCAAAAACATCGCCTCCTGCAGTTTAAAGTATAGGAGGTCCAGCCTGCCCAGTGACTACGGGTTCAACGGCCGCGGTATATTGACCGTGCAAAGGTAGCGCAATCACTTGTCTTTTAAATAGAGACCTGTATGAATGGCTAGACGAGGGCTTAACTGTCTCCCCCTTCCAGTCAGTGAAATTGATCTATCCGTGCAGAAGCGGGTATAATACTACAAGACGAGAAGACCCTTTGGAGCTTAAGGTACAAAATTCAGCCACGTTAAGCAACTCAGTAGAAAGCAAGAACTTAGTGGCCATGAAGTTTTACCTTCGGTTGGGGCGACCACGGAGGAAAAGCAAGCCTCCGAGTGGACCGGGCCAAAATCCCTAAAGCCAAAAGAGACATCTTTAAGCCGCAGAACATCTGACCAATAATGATCCGGCTAAAAGGCCGATCAACGGACCAAGTTACCCTAGGGATAACAGCGCAATCCTCTCCCAGAGACCATATCTACGAGGGGGTTTACGACCTCGATGTTGGATCAGGACATCCTGGTGGTGCAGCCGCTATTAAGGGTTCGTTTGTTCAACGATTAAAGTCCTACGTGATCTGAGTTCAGACCGGAGCAATCCAGGTCAGTTTCTATCTGTAACGCTACTTTTCCTAGTACGAAAGGATCGGAAAAGAGGGGCCTATGCCTATCGCATGCCCCACCCCTAATTCATGAAAACAAATAAATTAAATAAGGGAGGGCTAAAACCCCTACCGCCCAAGATAAGGGCATACTGGGGTGGCAGAGCATGGTAAATTGCATAAGGCCTAAGCCCTTAAAATCAGAGGTTCAAGTCCTCTCCCCAGTTTATGCTTGACACTTTAATAACCCATCTCATTAACCCGCTCGCCTATATCGTCCCTGTCCTCTTAGCCGTAGCATTTTTGACCTTGCTCGAACGAAAAGTATTAGGCTATATACAACTCCGTAAGGGACCTAATGTAGTAGGGCCTTATGGATTATTACAACCAATCGCCGACGGGATTAAGTTGTTTATCAAAGAGCCTGTTCGCCCCTCCACATCATCCCCCTTCCTATTTTTAGCAACCCCCATCCTTGCATTGACTTTGGCCCTTACCCTTTGAGCACCTATCCCTATACCTCACCCGGTCATCAACCTTAACTTAGGGGTTCTGTTTATCTTGGCATTATCTAGCCTTGCAGTATATTCAATTCTTGGGTCAGGGTGAGCATCAAATTCAAAGTACGCACTCATTGGAGCCCTCCGAGCAGTTGCCCAAACCATTTCATATGAAGTAAGCCTTGGACTTATCCTGCTCTCAGTAATTATCTTTTCTGGAGGCTACACACTTCAGACATTTAATACAGCTCAGGAAAGCGTATGACTTCTACTCCCAGCATGACCACTTGCAGCAATATGGTACATCTCCACTCTAGCTGAAACCAATCGGGCACCCTTCGATCTCACAGAGGGCGAATCAGAGCTTGTCTCAGGATTTAATGTGGAATATGCAGGTGGACCCTTTGCCTTATTTTTCCTAGCTGAGTATGCAAATATCTTATTAATGAACACACTCTCCGCCGTTTTATTTTTAGGAACATCATATTTTCCCACCATACCTGAATTAACAACTATTGCCCTAATGGCTAAAGCCGCACTTTTATCTGTCGTGTTCCTCTGAGTACGAGCCTCATACCCGCGATTCCGCTACGACCAGCTTATACACTTAGTATGAAAGAACTTCCTTCCCCTAACACTGGCCCTCGTACTATGACATGTGTCTCTCCCTATCGCGCTGGCGGGCCTTCCCCCACAACTATAATTCAGGAACTGTGCCCGAGTGCCTAGGGACCACTTTGATAGAGTGGCTTACGGGGGCTAGAATCCCCTCAGTTCTTAGAAAGAAGGGGGTCGAACCCATGCCCAAGAGATCAAAACTCTTAGTGCTTCCTCTACACCACTTTCTATGATGGGGTCAGCTAAATAAGCTTTCGGGCCCATACCCCGAACATGACGGTTAGACTCCCTCCTCCATCAATGAATCCTTATGTATTAGCCACACTTTTATCCAGCCTTGGCCTAGGAACCACTCTCACCTTTGCCAGTTCCCACTGATTGTTGGCCTGAATGGGCCTAGAAATTAACACACTGGCAATTGTCCCTTTGATAGCACAACACCATCACCCCCGCGCAGTAGAAGCTACTACCAAGTACTTTCTTACCCAGGCCACCGCAGCCGCCGTGATCCTCTTTGCGAGCACAACCAATGCATGAGTTACAGGACAGTGAGACATGATTAATATGTCTAACCCCATTGCCAGCGCAATAATTCTTGCCGCCCTAGCGCTTAAAATCGGTCTCGCACCTATACATTTCTGAATACCTGAAGTGCTACAAGGATTGGACTTATTGACAGGACTAATTTTATCAACCTGGCAAAAGCTTGCCCCACTTGCCCTTATTATCCAAACAGCCCAAGCTTTCGATCCCCTTCTCCTCACTGCCCTTGGGCTCATATCTACGCTAGTCGGGGGCTGAGGCGGCTTAAACCAAACACAGCTACGAAAAGTCTTAGCCTACTCCTCAATCGCGCACATAGGCTGGATAATTATTGTTCTCCAGTATGCTCCCCAACTTACCCTTCTCGCATTGCTGACATACGTCTTAATAACATCTGCAGCATTCCTGACCCTTAAACTTTCGTACGCCACAAAAATCGGCACCCTTGCAACCACCTGGTCGAAAAGTCCTGTCCTAACAGCAACAGCCGCCCTTGTACTATTATCCCTTGGAGGCCTCCCCCCCCTTACCGGGTTTATGCCGAAGTGACTAATTTTACAAGAACTAGCAAAACAAGGCCTCCCCCTTACCGCGACGGTAATAGCCCTTGCAGCCCTAATTAGCTTGTACTTCTACTTACGATTATGTTACGCTATAACACTTACCATCTCCCCAAACACCATTACTTCAACCACCCCTTGACGAACCTACACAACTCAGGCCTCTCTCCCCCTAGCCCTATCAACGGTAATAGCGCTTGGCCTTTTACCCATCGCTCCAACCATTATAATACTCGTCACTTAGGGGCTTAGGATAGCATCAGACCAAGAGCCTTCAAAGCTCTAAGCAGGAGTGAAAACCTTCTAGCCCCTGATAAGACCTACAAGAGTTTATCTTGCATCTTCTGATTGCAAATCAAATGTTTTTGTTAAACTAAGGCCTTTCTAGATGGGAAGGCCTCGATCCTACAAACTCTTAGTTAACAGCTAAGTGCTCAAGCCAGCGAGCATCCATCTACTTTCCCGCCGTTTGCCTAGTAAGGCGGGAAAGCCCCGGCAGGGTATTATTCTGCGTCTCTGGATTTGCAATCCAACGTGGTCTCCACTACGGGGCTTGATAGGAAGAGGATTTAAACCTCTGTCTTCGGGGCTACAACCCACCGCCTAAACGCTCGGCTATCCTACCTGTGGCAATTACACGCTGATTCTTTTCTACAAACCACAAAGACATTGGCACCCTTTATTTAGTATTTGGTGCCTGAGCCGGGATAGTGGGAACCGCTTTAAGCCTCCTTATTCGAGCTGAACTAAGTCAACCTGGATCACTCCTGGGTGATGACCAAATCTATAACGTTATCGTTACTGCCCATGCCTTTGTAATAATTTTCTTTATAGTAATGCCAATTCTTATTGGCGGATTTGGAAACTGACTTGTACCTCTAATGATCGGAGCACCTGATATAGCATTTCCACGAATAAATAATATAAGCTTCTGACTTCTACCCCCATCATTTCTACTATTATTAGCTTCTTCTGGGGTTGAAGCTGGGGCTGGAACAGGATGAACTGTCTACCCCCCACTTGCAGGCAATCTTGCCCACGCGGGCGCATCAGTAGACCTCACAATTTTCTCTCTTCACCTAGCAGGTGTCTCATCAATTCTAGGGGCAGTTAATTTCATTACCACAATTATTAACATAAAACCTCCAGCAATCTCTCAATATCAAACACCTCTTTTCGTATGAGCGGTACTTATCACTGCTGTTCTTCTACTCCTGTCGCTACCCGTTCTAGCTGCCGGAATTACTATACTCCTCACTGACCGTAATTTAAATACCACATTCTTCGACCCAGCAGGAGGGGGTGACCCAATTCTATACCAACATTTATTCTGATTCTTCGGCCATCCAGAGGTTTACATTCTTATTTTACCAGGCTTTGGGATTATTTCGCATGTTGTAGCTTACTATGCGGGTAAAAAAGAACCATTTGGCTATATAGGAATGGTATGAGCTATAATGGCTATCGGTCTCCTAGGATTCATTGTTTGAGCCCATCATATGTTTACTGTTGGGATAGACGTAGATACTCGTGCCTACTTTACATCTGCAACAATAATTATCGCCATTCCTACCGGCGTAAAGGTGTTTAGTTGACTTGCCACACTCCATGGAGGCTCAATCAAATGAGAAACTCCCATACTATGGGCCTTAGGCTTTATTTTCCTCTTTACAGTTGGAGGTTTAACAGGGATTGTTCTAGCCAATTCGTCACTTGATATTATCCTCCATGATACATACTATGTTGTTGCCCACTTCCACTATGTCCTATCAATAGGGGCTGTATTTGCTATTATAGCGGCATTTGTTCACTGATTCCCACTATTTTCAGGATATACCCTAAATGATACCTGAACAAAGATCCATTTTGCTGTAATATTTATTGGTGTTAACCTTACGTTCTTCCCACAACATTTCCTAGGCCTGGCAGGAATACCACGACGGTACTCTGACTACCCAGACGCCTATGCCCTATGAAACACAGTATCATCCATTGGCTCACTCGTCTCACTAGTGGCGGTAATTATGTTCTTATTCATTCTATGAGAGGCCTTTGCCGCAAAACGAGAAGTATCCTCAGTAGAGTTAACTATAACAAATGTAGAATGATTACACGGCTGCCCTCCACCATACCACACATTCGAGGAACCAGCCTTTGTCCAAGTTCAATCAAACTAACGAGAAAGGGAGGAATTGAACCCCCATGTACTGGTTTCAAGCCAGTCACATAACCACTCTGTCACTTTCTTAGAGGCATTAGTAAAATATGAACATTACATCACCTTGTCGAGGTGAAATTACAGGTTAAACTCCCGTATGCCTTAAACTTAATGGCACACCCCACACAACTAGGATTCCAAGACGCGGCCTCACCCGTCATAGAAGAACTTCTCCACTTCCATGACCACGCCCTAATAATTGTATTTTTAATTAGCACAATAGTGCTCTATATTATTGTTGCTATAGTTTCAACTAAGCTTACCAATAAATATATCTTAGACTCCCAAGAAATCGAGATTGTATGAACGGTTCTACCAGCAGTTATTCTAGTTCTAATCGCCCTTCCCTCCCTTCGAATTTTATATCTTATAGACGAAGTTAATGACCCCCACCTAACAATTAAAGCCATAGGACACCAATGATATTGAAGCTACGAATATACAGACTATGAAGACTTAGGATTTGATTCATATATAATTCCCACTCAAGACCTTACACCAGGGCAGTTTCGACTCCTAGAAACAGATCACCGAATAGTAGTGCCAATGGAGTCGCCAATTCGGGTCCTCGTATCCGCCGAAGACGTATTGCACTCCTGAGCCATCCCCTCTCTCGGTGTAAAAATAGATGCAGTGCCTGGTCGACTAAATCAGACTGCCTTCATTGCTTCACGCCCGGGTGTATTTTATGGACAATGCTCTGAAATCTGTGGAGCCAACCATAGTTTTATACCTATCGTGGTTGAAGCCGTCCCACTAAAACATTTTGAGAGCTGATCCACACTTATATTAGAAGACGCCTCACTAGAAAGCTAATTATTGGACAAAGCGTTGGCCTTTTAAGCCAAAGTTTGGTGCCTACCGACCACCTCTAGTGACATGCCTCAACTTAACCCTGACCCTTGATTTGCAATTCTAGTATTCTCATGATTCGTCTTCCTCACCATTATCCCAACCAAAGTCTTGAATCACCTAGCGCCTAATGAACCAGCCCCAATAAGTGAAGAAAAACATAAAACTGACTCCTGAAGCTGACCATGATAACGAGTTTCTTTGATCAATTTGCAAGCCCCTCCTTCCTAGGGATTCCACTTATCGCCGTTGCAATCGCACTCCCATGAGTATTATTTCCTACCCCTTCATCCCGCTGAATAAATAGCCGACTTACTACCATTCAGGCGTGGTTTATTAACCGCTTCACTAGTCAATTACTTATACCCTTAAATGTAGGGGGACATAAGTGAGCATTAATGTTAACCTCTCTAATAGTGTTTCTCATCACCATTAACATGCTGGGCCTCCTCCCGTATACCTTCACACCCACAACGCAGCTATCATTAAATATAGGACTTGCCGTACCATTATGGCTTGCTACAGTTATTATTGGCATGCGAAACCAACCAACAGTTGCCCTCGGACACCTTCTGCCTGAAGGAACCCCCATTCCTTTGATCCCTGTACTAATCATCATCGAAACAATTAGTCTATTTATTCGACCATTGGCCCTAGGGGTTCGACTTACAGCCAATCTAACTGCAGGTCATCTTCTTATTCAACTTATTGCCACAGCTGTATTTGTACTACTACCAATGATACCAACCGTGGCAATCCTAACAGCCGCCGTCCTATTTCTCTTAACGCTTCTAGAAGTTGCAGTGGCAATAATTCAAGCCTACGTCTTCGTACTACTCTTAAGCCTTTACATACAAGAAAACGTCTAATGGCCCACCAAGCGCATGCATATCATATGGTTGATCCTAGCCCATGACCACTAACCGGAGCCGTCGGTGCCCTACTAATAACATCCGGCTTAGCAATCTGGTTTCACTTCCACTCAGTAACATTAATAACCCTTGGACTAATTCTGTTACTTCTTACAATATTTCAATGATGGCGTGATATTATTCGGGAAGGAACCTTCCAAGGTCACCACACACCACCGGTACAAAAGGGATTACGATACGGGATAATCCTATTTATTACTTCCGAAGTATTCTTCTTCCTGGGCTTCTTCTGAGCCTTCTATCACTCAAGCCTAGCCCCAACGCCTGAACTAGGCGGGTGTTGACCCCCTACGGGAATTACCACATTAGACCCCTTCGAAGTACCCCTCCTTAATACAGCCGTATTATTGGCATCTGGAGTAACTGTTACATGAGCCCACCACAGCATTATGGAAGGTGAGCGTAAACAAGCCATTCAATCTCTTGCACTTACAATTCTATTAGGATTCTATTTTACTACCCTCCAAGCAATAGAGTACTATGAAGCACCTTTTACAATCGCAGACGGAGTGTATGGTTCAACATTCTTTGTAGCCACAGGCTTCCACGGATTACATGTAATTATTGGCTCAACCTTTTTAGCCGTTTGTCTTCTCCGCCAAATTCAGTACCACTTTACATCTGAACACCATTTCGGCTTTGAAGCCGCTGCTTGATACTGACACTTTGTAGACGTAGTGTGACTATTCCTTTACGTATCAATCTACTGATGAGGCTCATATCTTTCTAGTATTAAAGTTTGTACAAGTGACTTCCAATCATTTAGTCTTGGTTAGACCCCAAGGAAAGATAATGAACTTAATCACAACTATTTTTATTATTGCTGTAACCCTATCGTCAGTCCTGGCAATTGTATCTTTCTGGTTACCACAAATAAACCCAGATGCGGAGAAACTCTCCCCCTATGAATGCGGATTTGACCCGTTAGGATCTGCCCGATTACCATTTTCTCTACGATTCTTTTTGGTAGCAATCCTGTTCCTTTTGTTTGATCTAGAAATTGCCCTCCTCCTCCCACTACCCTGAGGGGATCAGCTCCACAGCCCAGCCGGAACATTCTTTTGAGCCACCACAGTCCTAATCCTTTTAACCCTTGGACTAATTTACGAATGGACTCAAGGAGGCCTAGAATGGGCAGAATAGGAGGCTAGTCTAAAAAAGACCTCTGATTTCGGCTCAGAAAATTGTGGTTTAAATCCACGGCCCCCTTATGACACCAGTACACTTTAGCTTTACCTCAGCATTTATTTTAGGACTTATAGGACTAGCGTTCCATCGCACACACCTACTTTCCGCGCTGCTATGCTTAGAGGGAATAATATTATCCCTATTTATCGCATTAGCTTTGTGGACACTACAATTTGAGTCTACAAGCTTTTCTACTGCTCCCATACTACTACTGGCTTTTTCCGCCTGTGAAGCGAGCACAGGCCTTGCACTCTTAGTAGCCACAGCCCGGACTCACGGTACTGACCGTTTGCAAAATCTTAATCTTCTACAATGCTAAAAGTATTAATCCCCACAGTTATAATATTCCCAACGATTTGACTGACCGCTCCCAAATGATTGTGGACAGTGACTGCTACTCACGGCCTCTTAATTGCCCTCATAAGCCTCACATGGCTTACCTGATCATCAGAAGCCGGGTGAACTATATCTAATGCCTATTTAGCCACAGACCCCTTATCAACACCGCTTCTAGTCCTAACATGCTGACTCCTCCCGTTAATAATTTTGGCTAGCCAAAATCATATTAACCCCGAGCCCATTGCACGTCAGCGCCTATATATTACACTTCTTACCTCCCTGCAAGCTTTCCTAATCATGGCCTTCGGCGCCACAGAAATCATTATGTTTTACATTATATTTGAAGCCACTCTTATTCCCACTCTTATTATTATTACTCGCTGAGGTAATCAAACCGAACGCCTGAACGCAGGTACCTATTTCTTATTTTATACTTTGGCGGGGTCTCTACCACTTTTAGTGGCCTTACTTCTTCTCCAACAATCCACAGGGACTTTATCTCTTCTAATTATACAATATGCCCCTCCCCTACTGATAAGCTCCTGAAGTCATAAAATCTGGTGAGCAGGCTGCTTGATCGCCTTTTTAGTAAAAATGCCTCTTTACGGTGTACATCTATGATTACCAAAAGCGCACGTAGAGGCCCCCGTTGCAGGATCCATAGTTCTGGCAGCAATTCTACTGAAACTTGGGGGATATGGTATGATACGGATAATAATAATACTGGAGCCGCTCTCTAAAGAACTAATTTATCCATTCATTATCCTGGCACTCTGGGGCATTGTTATAACCGGATCTATTTGCCTACGACAGACTGATCTAAAGTCATTAATTGCTTACTCCTCTGTAAGTCATATGGGTCTCGTAGTTGGTGGAATTCTGACCCAAACCCCATGAGGTTTTTCAGGAGCAATCATCCTTATGGTTGCCCACGGCTTAGTATCCTCTATACTATTCTGCCTAGCTAATACAGCCTACGAACGAACCCACAGTCGGACCATAGTTCTTGCTCGAGGATTACAAGTAATTTTCCCACTAACAGCGGTCTGATGATTTATCGCAAATCTGGCCAACCTAGCATTACCTCCTCTCCCTAACTTAATAGGAGAACTTATAATCATCACAACCCTCTTTAACTGATCCCCTTGAACCATCGCACTCACCGGACTGGGAACACTAATCACCGCAGCCTACTCCCTGTACATGTTCTTGATGTCTCAGCGCGGCCCGGCACCACACCACATCGTGAAACTTTCACCATTCCACACCCGAGAACATCTGCTAATAGCCCTTCACCTTATTCCGGTAATCCTCCTCATAACAAAACCGGAGCTTATGTGAGGCTGATGTTACTAGTAAGTATAGTTTAACTAAAATATCAGATTGTGATTCTGAAGACAGGGGTTAAAATCCCCTTACTCACCAAGGAAGGACAGAAATCAGTAAGTGCTGCTAATACTTATGCCCCAAGGTTAAAGTCCTTGGCTTCTTTACGCTTCTGAAGGATAACAGCTCATCCGTTGGTCTTAGGAACCAAAAACTCTTGGTGCAAATCCAAGCGGAAGCTATGACCTTAGCAGCCCTAATCATATCTTCCTCATTCCTCTTGATTGTTTCAATTCTTGTTTTACCTCTACTCATAACCTTAAATCCAAACCCACAGAAATCAAATTGAGCAGCCACCCATGTAAAAACTGCCGTTAGCACTGCATTCTTCGTGAGCCTGCTACCTCTTATAATTTTCCTAACCCAAGGAGAAGAAGCTATTATCACAAATTGACAATGAATAAATACACAGGTTTTTGACACAAATATTAGCTTTAAGCTTGACCACTACTCCCTCATTTTCACCCCGATCGCTCTCTTCGTAACATGGTCTATCTTAGAGTTTGCACTATGGTATATGCACTCCGACCCTAACATGAACCGATTCTTCAAATATCTACTGCTGTTCTTAGTGGCTATAATTATTCTTGTTACCGCCAACAATCTATTCCAACTATTCATCGGCTGAGAAGGTGTGGGTATTATGTCTTTCCTACTCATTGGTTGGTGACATGGGCGAGCAGACGCTAACACAGCAAGCCTTCAGGCAGTCATTTATAACCGTATCGGAGATATTGGACTAATCCTAGCTATAGCTTGGTTTGCAGTAAACCTAAACTCCTGAGAGATCCAACAAATTTTCGCTTTATCAAAAAACTATGACATGACAACCCCACTAGTTGCACTCATCCTTGCAGCGGCAGGAAAGTCGGCCCAATTTGGTCTACACCCATGACTTCCGTCGGCCATAGAGGGCCCGACGCCAGTGTCTGCGCTACTTCACTCTAGTACTATAGTAGTTGCAGGTATCTTCCTGTTAATTCGCTTACACCCACTTATGGAAAACAACCAGCTAGTACTAACAGGTTGCTTGTGTCTAGGAGCACTTACTACTTTATTTACAGCTACCTGTGCATTAACCCAAAATGATATCAAGAAAATTGTCGCTTTCTCAACATCAAGTCAACTTGGACTAATGATAGTTACGATCGGGCTAAACCAGCCACAACTGGCATTCCTCCATATCTGTACACACGCATTCTTCAAGGCTATACTCTTCCTTTGCTCTGGATCTATTATTCATAGCCTAAATGATGAACAAGATATTCGAAAGATAGGCGGCCTCCATAAGTTTTTACCTATTACTTCTACCTGTCTTAGCATCGGTAGCCTAGCCCTAGCAGGTACCCCATTCCTCGCCGGGTTCTTCTCAAAAGACGCCATTATCGAGGCCCTTAACACCTCGTACATCAACGCCTGGGCCCTCATCCTAACACTTATTGCCACATCCTTCACTGCAGTCTATAGCTTCCGGGTTGTCTACTTCGTGACTATGGGATCCCCCCGATTTCTTCCATTATCCCCTATTAATGAAGACAACCCACTTATGGTTCAACCTGTTAAACGACTTGCCTGAGGAAGCATTATTGCAGGGCTTGTTATTACCTATAACTTCCTGCCTATAAAAACACCAGTTATGACTATGCCCACCACCCTAAAAATGGCAGCCTTGATAGTGGCAATCACGGGCCTCCTTGTAGCCATGGAACTTGCAGCCAAAACCAATAACCCTTATAAAACTGCTTACGGTAACTCCTCTCACCACTTCTCAAACATGTTAGGGTATTTCCCTTCATTAATACACCGGCTCTCCCCAAAGGCCAGCCTAATTGTCGGACAGTCAAACGCCACTAAACTGGATCAAACCTGACTTCAGATTACAGGCCCAAAGGCCATTACTCTTACACAAATAATGTTAGCGCATATGTTGGGCGACATTTCACGAGGAACAATTAAGAAGTTTTTAACCATCTTCCTTCTAACTATAATCTTGGCGATTGCCCTAATTCTTATCTAAACCGCTCGCAACGTCCCACGGCTTAAGCCTCGGGTCAACTCTAACACTACGAGTAGAGTTAAAAGTAGTACTCACGCACAGATAACTAGCATCGTCCCCCCAAAAGAGTATATTATGGCCACGCCCCCAACATCCCCTCGTAGTACGGAAAACTCTTTTAATTCATCAATAGCCGCTCAAGAACCCTCGTGTCACCCCCCTCAAAATAGTCCACCTATCAACACAACCCCTAACAGGTAAACCAGTACATACCCCATCACCGAACGACTCCCCCAAGCCTCCGGGAAAGGCTCAGCAGCCAACGCTGCCGAATAAGCAAAGACCACAAGCATTCCCCCTAAATAAATCAAAAAAAGAACTAAAGACAAAAAAGGTCCTCCACTTCCAATCAGCACTCCGCATCCGACTCCGGCCGCTACTATTAGCCCTAGGGCTGCAAAATATGGCGTTGGGTTTGACGCGACTGCAATTAATCCTATAATTAAAGCTATTAGTAACAAAGATACGAAATAGGTCATGGTTCCTGCTCAGATTTTAACCGAGACCAGTGACTTGAAGAAACACCGTTGTAATTCAACTACAAGAACGATTAATGGCAAGCCTACGAAAAACCCACCCTCTAATAAAAATCGCTAATGATGCACTTGTTGACCTTCCAACACCATCAAACATCTCAGCACTCTGAAATTTCGGGTCTCTACTCGGATTGTGCTTAATTACTCAGATCCTAACCGGACTCTTCCTCGCCATACATTACACCTCTGACATCTCAACTGCATTTTCATCTGTTACACATATTTGCCGAGACGTTAATTATGGTTGGCTCATCCGAAATATACATGCCAACGGCGCATCCTTCTTCTTCATCTGTATTTATATGCACATTGCCCGTGGCCTTTACTACGGATCCTATCTTTATAAAGAAACCTGAACCATTGGAGTTGTCCTGCTTCTCCTGGTTATAATAACAGCCTTTGTAGGTTACGTACTTCCTTGAGGTCAAATATCTTTTTGAGGGGCTACCGTCATTACCAATCTTCTATCAGCAGTACCATATATAGGCGACACCCTTGTCCAATGAATTTGAGGGGGCTTTTCAGTAGACAACGCCACACTGACACGATTTTTCGCCTTCCACTTCCTGTTTCCCTTCGTCATTGCCGGTGCAACCGTTCTCCACTTACTATTTCTTCACGAGACTGGCTCAAATAACCCCGCCGGCTTAAACTCCGACGCGGATAAGATCTCTTTCCACCCATACTTCTCCTATAAAGACCTTCTTGGCTTCGTCTTAATACTGCTAGCGCTCGCATCCCTAACGTTATTCTCCCCTACTCTCCTCGGAGACCCAGAAAATTTTACCCCTGCAAACCCACTAGTCACCCCGCCACATATTCAGCCCGAATGATACTTCTTATTTGCATACGCTATTCTGCGCTCTATCCCGAACAAGCTAGGAGGAGTCCTAGCCCTATTGTTCAGCATCCTTGTGTTATTAGTAGTCCCTATTTTACACACTTCAAAACAACGAGGATTAACCTTCCGACCAATCACCCAGTTCTTATTCTGAACCTTGGTGGCAGATATAGCTATCCTGACATGGATTGGGGGCATACCTGTAGAACACCCATACATTATCATCGGCCAAATTGCCTCGGTTCTCTACTTCGCACTTTTCCTCCTTTTCGCGCCACTCGCCGGATGAGCAGAAAATAAAGCGCTGAAATGAGCTTGCCCTAGTAGCTTAGTTTTAAAGCATCGGTCTTGTAATCCGAAGATCGAGGGTTAAACCCCCTCCTAGCGCCCAGAAAAGGGAGATTTTAACTCCCACCCCTGGCTCCCAAAGCCAGGATTCTAAAATTAAACTATTTTCTGATGGACCAATATGGTTATAAACTCATGTATAGCACTCATGTGCGGTACAAATGTCTGGTCTTACACCCCACATAATATGCTAGTATTATGTGGGTGTAATACAGCTATGTATTATCACCATTCATTTATTTTAACCTAAAAGCAAGTACTAACACCTAAGACGTGCATAAACCCAATATATGTAATGCAGTTGAGTTATATATGTATTATCACCATTCATTTATTTTAACCTAAAAGCAAGTACTAATGTCTAAGACGTACATAAGCATACTATTAAGATTCAGAAATAATCTATCTTAACCTGGGTTATAGATTGATCCCCTAAATATCGCACACAACATTTTCCTCGAATTACCCAACTAAGATTTAATTTAACAATCTTAATGCAGTAAGAGACCACCAACCTTGCCATAGAAGGCATATTATTCATGATAGAATCAGGGACACAACTCGGAGATGAGGTATTTAGTGAACTATTCCTTGTATCTGGTTATATCTTTCATGTACATGGCATGTGTAACCCCCCCTCGGATAAGTATGCCTGGCATATGGTTAATGGTGTAATTGCATACTCCTCATTACCCCACATGCCGGGCGTTCGTTCATATGCTAGGTTATTTTTTTTTGGTAGCCTTTCTCTTACATTTCAGAGTGCAGGCGCAACTAACATCTCAAGGTTGTACATTTTCTTGCATGCGACACTTAGGTTCGCCATTGAAAGACATAACTTAAGAATTACATTATTCTCTTTCAAGTGCATAACGTATTTATTTTTCTTCAACTTACCCTGATATATACGCCCCCCCTTTTGGTTTTCACGCGACAAACCCCCTTACCCCCTACGCTCAGCAAATCCTGTTCTCCTTGTCAAACCCCAAAAGCAAGGAAGGTTCGAGAACGTCCAGGCTAACAAGTTGAGATATGGTTAGCCATCCGCATTATATATATATATATGTCATATAACCCCTAAAAATTTTTCCGAGAGAAAGCCCGAAAAATTCTATTAAATTTGTTACTAAAATTTTTCAATGCTAAAAAATCCAACATATTTGATT